AGGTACGAAATATGGAAAAACAAGTATTTCCACGACTCTACCGCCCAGTCAATTCTGTTCCACTTAATCCCTCTTTCATGGCCACATTTCTTTACGGCTAAGGAATGGGAAATCTTTCTCCTGTTACATGAATCCAATTTTCAGTTCATCCGGGAAAATCCATCTTTTTCTAAACAACGTCTTTGTCATTTGATCCAATAGCCTTCCGTTAGATAGGAACAGATTTGATAAGTACTGATAACTCGCGGATTGAATATTCGAACGGAAAGATCGATTATATAATGAACTAATGGTTCTAAGCCGTCTCCGTCTCTGGCGATTAATAAAAAATTCGAAGTACTTTTCTTTCGGTTTCTTGCTAAACCCGCGTTTATATAGAGTCTCCCTTTGGGAAGTCAGAAGAAGCCCCTTTGACATCTCTTCATCTGCAAAGAATTCTCGATGTGAAAACAGAAAGACAGAGAGCTCATCGTTGAATATGTAAAAGAGTGGATCTCCAGGGTCCCAAATGAATTGGCCTTTTCGAAAAAAGACTTGTTCTTTGGAAGATCTATCTCGTCCAGGGTACTCCATGGTTTCACTCTGCAAGAACTCCCAATCATTCTCTTGAAGCTCATCCTCTTCATCATATCCACCATCCCCTTCACCAAAAAATGCATAATCAAAATATTCATCATTCACTTCATCAGAAATGATCGGCTTGCCCCGAAATGACCTGGCCCAATAGGGAAATTCCAATTCATTGGGCCTTTCGATCCAATCAAATAGAAAGCCCCAAGGTTGCCATATTCTAGGAGCCCAAACTATGTGATCGACTACATCCTCCGCTAACTGTTGCGGGTCGGTGCCTTCTGCCCATTCTTTAAACTCCGATTCGTAGAGAAATCTACGATCAAAGATAGAACGAGATCCATTTTCCATCATCTCTAAGGGATTCCTCGGTTCGGGCCGAAGAAGCGAGGATCCCACCAGAGCGCCTTCTACTACTTCTAATAGGCCATCAACTAGACCAGAATCCGTCTCAACGAGTCTATAAGAAGTGATCCAATTTTTTTCATCGGGTCCGGGTAGAGACCAAAGATCTTGAGCGACCGATCCGGCAGAACAACTCAAAAGATAAAGAAGTATCGTTAATTTCTTCATGCTCGTTCCAAGTTCGAAGAACCATTTGTACAAATAAGGATCCCCTTCGTAACATGATTGCTTCTTCATATAGATAGATATAGGATCTATAAGGCAGCAATTATTTATAAGTACATTTTGTGCAACAGCCCTTCCTATCTGATAGAAAAGGATCCCATGATCCGGAACCGGTCTTACATGCGCTCGCAACTCCCAAGTTTGTCTATGAAGAGCGAATCGAATTGTATTAGTGTCTATAATTGATTTCTTCTGTGTAATACTAATCGATAGGGCCTCATTGGTAATTGCTACAAGATCTCGTGCATTGTAACCCATGGCTATGGACCCGAATCCATTAGTATGGAACATTTTCTTTTCCAAGTGAAATCCCCTAGTATACGAAAGGGTGAAAACGTGCTTTCGTTGTTGTGGAATAAGAAGCCTTCGTATCTTAATGCATGTATTTAATTTATTCGGAGCTATTAGAGCGGGATCCACTTTTTGGGGAATATGAGTCGAAGCAATAACAAGAATCTCTCTAGTGGACCGTCTTTCACAATCCCCGGAGAGATAGTTCAATAATAAACCGAGGGACTCCGACTCATCCACATACAGATCATGAATGTTTGGAATCCATACTATGCAAGGAGACATTGTTCTTGCCAATTCGAATTGCAAGTTGATAGAAGCTAGGTTGATTTCCAACTCGATGATATACCTAAGTATCTCATCATCCACCGTATACTCCTCCCTCAGCTCCGGGTCCGAGTCCAAGTTCGAATAGTCACGATCATCAATATCATCCGCATCTCTAAGCGCATCCATATATTCCTTAGCAGGATCGCTATCATTATCAATCCCATCAATATCCACATCATCAAGCGCTTCCATATAGTCCTCAGGATCGAGATCATCAATAACTATTTTCAAACCCAGCTTGTTCAGAAATACCGTAATAAAAGGAAGATAGGAGTTTGTCGCTAGGGATTTGACCAAATAGGATCGTCCAGTTCCTATAGGACCTATCACTAAAATACCCCTAGAGGGGGATAGCGCTAGGCGGAACGAAAAGGGTTTCGGGTTTCCATGAGATGGGAAATGAAAACTATTGGCCCCACACGAGGTTTGTGAATAAGTGATTGTCTGATAATGAGCAAGGAATATCCGTCTTTCTGCTAAACAGGATGTATTGAACTCATAATTCATTAGATCCTTTTGATGAATGTCAACTAAGTATCGTAAGTAAATTGCTCCCGCTTGTTCAAACATTTGATAACCATAGTCACTCTTTACTAAACGATCAATATGAGTCAGACTCCATAGAATTTGATCAATCCCTTTTTCTGGCCTTAGGGTGGAGAAATGAAACGAGTAAACT